CCAACTATAGCTATCTATGTCTCTTACTTTATTGCAGTAATATTTGTTCGGGACAGCGCGTATGTCGTGTTAATTTCTTTTTTCTATTCAGCATCAATTCAATCAATCTATTCTATTTAATTTAATAAAAAATTGGCCCAAAAATGGACGCACGAGAATTTCTTTCAAATTCCCTAGAATATTAGGTATGATATAAGAATAAGATACCCGATTCTATAATATCTGTGTAAGAATAAAAATTTATGTTCTGGGGTTGACATATATTCACCGTTGCTGTTATAATTTCAATTATAATTGAAATTGAATTGAGAAGGATTCTTTTTCAATAAAAAAACCAATATTCATCGGTTATGTATCAATTTTGATTTTTTTATTTCATTAAGAAAAAACCATTTTCGATTCATATTTAGGAATTTGTAGTTAATGGTTGCGCTTTGTCCCGAGATTATTTTTGCTTTTGTGACTGAAAGCTATACGTTTTTCAATAGAAAAGGGAGGAGATCCCTTTGAAAAAGGGGATTACAGAAAATGGAATTTAAGATAGAAACACATCAAAAAAAGAAGTTTAGAACTCCGTCCCTTTTTTGTTTGGTTTTTTGAAGGGAGGGGTATTCTCATATATTTTTTGTATTATTTTGGCGATATGGCCGAGTGGTAAGGCGGGGGACTGCAAATCCTTTTTCCCCAGTTCAAATCCGGGTGTCGCCTGGTCGACAAGAGAATTGAAATAAATAGTTTATTCCGTTTTGTTGATCGAGGAAGCAAGTGCGGCAAAAGGACTTTTGAGACTTGTTTGATGCAAAATTCTAAGCATCAGTAGGTTTGTTCTCTAAAATAAAATGCTTCAAATCTTTTTGTCTCGAATTCAACGAAAAATTCATTTATTTATAGTAGTGAAAAGGAATCGAAATCATAGTCCTTTTACTCCACTACTACTGTACTGTAGTGTTGGTCTACAGATTGGGTTGGGTCTTGAATAAGAATGGATAGGTCGGACGGGAAATATAATTCCATTTTTTGTCGGGGGGTTTGAAGAAAAGCCTTGTATACAGACTTATGTAAAGTATATGAACACTTCTGCATTATTAGTTAGATTAATAATCTAATTAGATTTCTTTTTTATTATTAATTTGTTTATTTTTTATATTTCAAATTATTCCTTTTCGGTAAGCTCTAGTGAAAGACTTTCAGAGGCTGTTTTCCTATTGTTTTTTGTTTTAGAGAAGAAATCGGGAGACGATAAGGATTAGATCAAATGCAAATAAGAAAAGAGTATAAAAAAAATCAATCTTGATTCTATATTTTTGAAATTTAACTTAATGAAATGGGGCAAACTAAAACATAGATCTTTTTCTTACTACCTGTTAGTAAGATTCATTCCCTTAATACTTCCAAAGATATCTCTGGATATTTTTTATTTATGCATAATATTTGCATAATTTTTTTTTTTTCAATTCTACTAGAAATCAGATAAGAACTTGTTAGATGTTATAATTGGATTTATTGAATTGTTTCATCAATTATGTTATCCAGGAATCTTTTTTTGACTCTGTACCAGCGATTCCACTATTATTATAAAATTTTTAGTGAAAATTAAATAAGAAAAGAATACAAGAAAAATTAGTAAACAATAATGAAATAATTCCTTCATATTGATAGCGATAGGAGACAAAATTTACATGGATATAGTAAGTCTTGCTTGGGCTGCTTTAATGGTAGTTTTTACATTTTCCCTTTCCCTTGTAGTATGGGGAAGAAGTGGACTCTAAGGGTACTATTAATTGAGTTAAGGGATCAAACTGTATCAATTGTTTTATAGCTGGGTTCTGCAATTTTTTAACGATTGAATTTAGTTATTTGATTAATACTAATTAATTAAATGCAATTATATCTGCATTTTTTAATTCTACTGTATTCCAGTGGTGGAATGTATTCTATGTATAATGTATAATATTGAAAATACTCTTTCAATCAAACAAATATTTGAATTGTAACCATCTTCGTATTTTGAAAGTCAAGGGAATACAAATAATGGGAAATGGATTCCCATTACAACCAAATTAAATTGTTTCTAAATAGAATTCGTGGAACCCCCGGATCATCTGTCAATTATTTAATCAATTCATTTTTTGGAATGCTAAAATACTATATTTATAATATAAGAAATATCCTACCGAATATCATACCGAATATGATACCGGGAAGAATCAGAAATAGAAAAATTCTATATCGATATATATCCATCTATAGATAGTATTAATATGAAAATAAATATTTATAGGTATAGGTAGATGGATTGGTACCTATTAAACCCTTTTATTTTTTCAAATCAATAAAACATAGAGTCAAACTTTATAGACTACCATAATATATAGTATAGTCGAAAGAAATAGATTTGATTTCTTTCGACTATATGGATTTCATAAAATTTTGCTGATTGTAGTCTTATCATTTCATTTAAAACTAAGACCCGAAATTGAAATCCTTTTTTCATTTTTTTTATTCAATCATTATCAATCATTGCATTGATAAGAAATCAGAAGTCATTTTTAAGTAAAATTAGTCACTTTGACTTACCGTTTTTACGTAAATTATAAGTAAAAAGGCAGTAGGAACTAGAATGAAGAGTGCGGTAGCTATAAATGCGAGAATATTTACTTCCATAATCTCTATGTTTTCTTTCTCTTTAATTTCTAAAAAAATTAATACTTCGGGATTTAATCCCATATAAATGTTCAATCTTTCGGCGGTAAATTCAATGGTATCAATTTTATCTCGATGATATCAAATCGAATCAATATCACGAATAACAATATCTGAGCTATCAAATCGATTCATAGTCGAGAATTAAATAGTATAACATAGGAAGATCTTTTATCCATACCAAATAAAAAAATTTTACTTTCTGATGCAATCAAAAATTCCTTTTTTTATTTCTTTCTTCATCGCAACCTTTACTTTATTATTTATATTATATATTTTATACCTGAAACTAAAAAAGAAATAAAAAAAAAGGGGGGGGATCCCTGTTAGAAATAATATTTTTTTTGATTTTATTTATATCCATCGGGACTGACGGGGCTCGAACCCGTAGCTTCCGCCTTGACAGGGCGGTGCTCTGACCAATTGAACTACAATCCCAGGGAATAAATCGTATAGCATACATATTCTTACAATTTCATTCAAACCCTTTTTTCTATTTGTTCTATTTGATTTGAGATTCAACCGTTGTACTGTAACTGAAAGAGGCGGGCTTTTTTATATATTGATTTGATATATTGATTTGATATAAAATATATATATGGGTCTGCACTTTAGCGCAGATCGACACGGATTACTCGTAAGCCGTTCGTTATTGCCAAATCAATTGACAAATTAATCATTGAAAAAAAAAGAGTCTTTTTTTTTTTTTACTTTAATGGTTTTCCTTAGACTTTATACTTACAGATCCTGTACGGAATTTAGCAAAATCCTAATTTGTAGAAAAAATATGTAATGTAATACAGACGTATCCGAGCACATCGGTCATTTTCATAAAACAACAAATGGTGGATCATCAACTTTTTGGGCCGAGCTGGATTTGAACCAGCGTAGACATATTGTCAACGAATTTACAGTCCGCCCCCATTAACCACTCGGGCATCGACCCAGGAAGAATCAATTTCAGTCGTTAATTGATAATCCCGGATTGATCAATTTCCTTTCATAGTAACCTACCCCCAGGGGAAGTCGAATCCCCGTTGCCTCCTTGAAAGAGAGATGTCCTAAACCACTAGACGATGGGGGCATACTTGCCCAACCGCCATTATACTATGTTCATAGTATGAACAGTTTTTTGAAATTGTCAATATAATGGAGTGATATGATTCGATGAAATATTTGAATTAGTTTAGTTTAATGGGTACATATATCAATGAAATAAATTTCGTGTTATGATGAGGATGACTTTAATTCGAATCGGTTTTGAAAAAATTCATTCCATCGATATTTATTTATCATTATCAAATCCAATAAAAATCATTTTTTAACTATACTCTATTCATATCACTAGGTAAATCCAATTTTTTATTCCTTAATGAGTTGCTATGTACAAAAAATAGATAGATCTATGTAAGTATATTATAATCTTATTTATATATTATTATATTCGTATTTATTATATATATATAATAACTATAGGTAGTAACAAATAGATGTAGTAAACTCATATGGGCTGGTTCCTTATTTCGGAATTGAATCAAATGAGGCCCCTTTAACTCAGCGGTAGAGTAACGCCATGGTAAGGCGTAAGTCATCGGTTCAAATCCGATAAGGGGCTTTTTACTTTTTTTTCATAAAATGCCAAGAGTAGTATTCCTATTTCAGAGATATTCTTGATATTTGTAAGAAGTTTCCGTTTGGAACTAAAATAAAAAACTAAGGAATAGTAGAATTTCATTAAAAAATGGAATTTTTAACTTATTAATTCTAATAAGTTATTATTATAATTATGCTAATTATTCGAGTCTAGTAGTAAACTAATAAACTAATTCTAGTTAGAAAGTATTCTTATTTCTATATATAATTATTTCTATAATATATATATATATATTCTTTAATATATATTCTTTTTTTAGAATGTGATATCTCCTATAATTGTAAGATAGCCCTATTTTTTTTTATTCCAACCAAAAAATTCTAAAAATAAAGTAAGTGGACCTAACCCATTGAATCAGAACTATATCTACTATTCTGATATTCAAATTGGATAGAAATGAAATTCGAACAGTGGATCTGGATCTTTTTTTGTTTTTAATATCTCTTTGGTTTGGACTCCGTAAGAATCTGTCGATATTTCTGATTCAATCTTATTGTTCCTAGAGGTTTTTTTCGATAGGAATAAAATAAATTGCTACTACCCTACTTCACGCAGAAGGGCTTTTTGTAAGTTCCAACATACAACTCATTTGACTTGAAAATATATTTTTTACGAATACAAGAAAAGATCAAATTACATTTCT